CTTCCGCATAATTTCCTTCGGATTGAGCCAACATCCGTTACGGTCGTTCATTCTATTCAAAAAATCTCCGTTCCAAAACCGTACATGAGGTTTTCATCTCATACGGCTCCTCCCTTCTGTACATAGTACTAAGCGAAATAATCTATAGAATAAAAATAGAATTAGTCCCATCTCATTATGGACCGAAAGGGGCTGGTATTTTTCCAAGAAATCTCTAGCCAACCTTCCCGCAAGAGGTTTTTCTTAACACCAATGAATTCTATTAATGCTAGAGGAAAACGATAGCTCCAAGAATTTCTTTGTTCTCAACGCCTCCTATTTAGAGGAATTAGCCACTTCAACGATCTTTGATGGTTATAGGGGTATCCAAAGTACAAACCTGATGGTTGTTTGTTATCCCAACCATTCTTCCCAGCCCTGATACCGATCAGGAAAGGGCTAATTTCTAACAAAGTTTTTCTCTTGTTGATTCCTATTTCTAGGTGTAGTGCTTTTCTCCCCTATGCTGCCTATTGGTACTAGTAGAGTAGGATTGGCCTGTAATACGGAACCTATCCTGTAGGTGTAACCTTTCGCTCAATACTCAAATCTACAATTGAAGCATCTGAGGCCGCATCAATCGAGGATACACGACAGAAGGAATTGTTAGTTCACCTCACCTTCTCCAAGCGTGGGTTTCCTTTACTAATTTTGTTCTCTCTATGCGAACCCCCTCTCTTTCTCGTAAGACTGAGGTGTAGGTAGGGCTAAAAAAAAAAAAAAAGAGTCAAATCGCACCATCTCTATAATAAGTAAATGCCCTTTTTTCCCCTGAGGTTGTCGGAATTATTCGCAATAAAATATTGGCTACAATTGAGGAGGTCTTATCAATGAAATTTCCATTTATACGGGATCTAGGCATAATTCCCAACCCATTCTATATAGAATTGTTTTCATTCCTTCACAAAATACCATAAAAACAAACACATTCGATTCTTATAAATCGATCGATCCATATATATGCTATAAATGGATAAGAGAGGTATGGATTTTCCGCTCAGCTCAAATTGTGTCCTTTTCCTTCTGTTTGGACAAGAAGAGATATGAAATATTTGACTAAGATTGGATTTCATTCCACTTTTCTATTTCTCAACAATAACTTCTCTCATCAGCTATTTCGCGTTTTCAAAGTCATTAATTGTCTCATACCCTTTTTTAGATTCCGATTGTATGGCGTAGCGTACCTTATGCAAACAGAATTTTAGGGTTCCTTTATTTTATTATGGAATAAGAAGAATTCTTCCATTCTCTTTTTCTTTGGTTTGGGGAAAACCCAAACTAAAACTTTTCGAGGGAGCGGAATTCCTAGTAAAAAAATCCTGGATCCTTCCACTTAGATGAAAAGGAATTTTTCCAATAGAACCAAGGAACCCCCGAGCGGTTGTGGTTGTACCTGTACTGCAGGAATAGGAAAACTCGCTATTCACTCAGTTTATTTTCCATAATAAGATTATGTAGGAGAGATGGCCGAGCGGTTCAAGGCGTAGCATTGGAACTGCTATGTAGACTTTTGTTTACCGAGGGTTCGAATCCCTCTCTTTCCGTTTCTCTTAATTCATCAACGTTAACGATCACAATGTATCAAATCAAATAACAGTTTATTCCAGCAATAATACCTTTATTTAATAGAAATTCTCTATAGTAAATTACTGTGGTATGTAAAATACACATAGAGGAAAGAACAAAAAAAAAAAGGATCCTAGGGTTAATCCATTTCTGCTAGTTGAATGGAAAATACCAATTAAGGGCCTTAGGTCGATTTAGTTCGGGGAAAGGGGAAGAGGAAGAAAATTCTATGAACCTTTCCTTTTTTCATTAAGTTCAAGTCTTACGAGAGTAATATTCTACAACTAACAACTCATTTATTTTGAGACCGACCCACTTCCTATCTAGGATTTTTTTAACTAGTCCTTTATATTGCAATGTGTCAATCGTCAAATGCTTTGGCAATTTCCCCGGGTCGGATGAAGCAATAGAATTTTGAACCAGACATTTTGATCTTTGGTTATCCTTCGTAGTAATAATATCTCGGGGTTTGCAACGAAAACTTGGTATATCGACTATACGACGATTAACTAAAATATGTCTATGGTTAACTAATTGCCGGGCCTCAGGAATGGTTGAAGCCATACCCAATCGAAAAAGGATATTATCCAAACGCATTTCAAGTAATTGTAGTAAAACCTGACCTGTTGACCTTTTTGCTTTTCCAGCGATATGTACATATCTAAGTAATTGTCGTTCTGTCAGACCATAATGAAAACGCAATTTCTGTTTTTCTTGAAGACGAATACGATATTGCTCTTTTTTCCCAGAATGGAATTTCTTTTTCAGATTACTTCCGGATTTAGGTGTTTTTCTAGTGAGTCCTGGTAAAGCTCCCAGACGGCGTATTTTTTTAAAACGAGGTCCTCGATAACGGGACATGAAGACTCCTTTTTGATTTTATTGAAATTTCATTTTACACAATGAATTTCATTGTATTTACATTAAAGAATACAGCGAAATTAAAACTGAATTAAACTAAAGGATAAACAGAGTAAAATCTACTAAAGTACCACAAAAAATGGAATTTCATCAACATCTGGATTTTTTGTATATATATTATTTATTTTATTGTTTTGTATCTAGCAAAATTGTAAGGTAGAACCACAGAATAGATCCTGGATTCTCCATTTAATTCGGAGAAAAAGAGAGATTCTTGTTCATGGAACATCGATATAGAAAAAAGCCGACTATCGGATTTGAACCGATGACCCTCGCATTACAAATGCGATGCTCTAACCTCTGAGCTAAGTGGGCTTACATAACAGAAATAGTGTAACAAATAGAAATATGTATAGTATAGGAAATCTGTAAAATGTCAGATCTTAATTATTAATCTTAGCTATTAACTAGTTCGAAATTTGAAGTTCTACTTAGAAAAAAATACTAGAACTTCATAAAAATCAAGTTAGCTTGATATGCTTAACTAGAGGATATCCTTAAATAGGATTATAGAATTTATTGAACTTTCTTTTTATTTCTCTAATTCGCAAATTGATTTTTCTAATAGAATAAAATCTATTCCAATTTCTATATTGAATTTGATTTCAGATATTTTCAATTTGATATGGCTCGGACAAGTAATCTAATACATAGAAAAGAATAATATATATGAAAGATATAATAAAGAGAAAATGCGAATTTCTTGGCATTTTCATTCGATCATTATAGACATTTTTTGAGATATTTTGTTTTTTTTTGTTATTTCTTAATAATTTAATGATTAATATTTCACTAAGGAGAACATAGAATCATAGCAAATTAAATTGCTAATTCTGATTAGAAAAAAAAATGAATATCAAGCGTTAGAGTATGATTTTGAATACTCTAAAAAAGAAGGGTGGGGGAGAGAAAAACTTTGGGATATATTGATTCGGATTGAATTGCAAATACATCAACGATAGAATCAATTCAATTCTGAATTGCAACAAGCAGGGTCTCTCAAATAGAGACGAACTGCTAGACTACGTCGAGTAATGAATTCAACGATTCCAAAAAAAAAACTAAGAGATGGATGAAATTACACAAGGAATCTAGGTCTCAATCAAAGAAAAGGAAAATGGGGATATGGCGAAATCGGTAGACGCTACGGACTTGATTGTATTGAGCCTTGGTATGGAAACCTGCTAAGTGGTAACTTCCAAATTCAGAGAAACCCTGGAATTAAAAAAGGGCAATCCTGAGCCAAATCCGTGTTTTGAGAAAACAAGTGGTTCTCGAACTAGAATCCAAAGGAAAAGGATAGGTGCAGAGACTCAATGGAAGCTGTTCTAACGAATCGAGTTGATTACGTTGTGTTGGTAGTGGAACTCCCTCTAAATTAGAGAAAGTAAGGGGTTTATACATCTAATACACACATATGGATACTGACATAGCAAACGATTAATCACAGAACCCATATCATAATATAGGTTCTTTATTCTTTTTTAGAATGAAATTAGGAATGATTATGAAATAGAAAATTCAGAATTTTTTTAGAATTATTGTGAATCCATTCCAATCGAATATTGAGTAATCAAATCCTTCAATTCATAGTTTTCGAGATCTTTTAAAAAGTGGATTAATCGGACGAGGATAAAGAGAGAGTCCCATTCTACATGTCAATACTGACAACAATGAAATTTCTAGTAAAAGGAAAATCCGTCGACTTTATAAGTCGTGAGGGTTCAAGTCCCTCTATCCCCAAACCCTCTTTTATTCCCTAACTCTAACTATACTATAGTATTTATCCTCTTTTTTTCTTTTTATCAATCGGTTTAAGATTCATTAACTTTCTCATTCTACTCTTTCACAAAGGAGTGCGAAGAGAACTCAATGGATCTTATGCTATTCATTGAATAGATTTCTTTTTTATTATAGTATAGGCAAGGAACTTCGATTATTAACTCTATTTTTAAGTATTATTAAGTAAGCCATGCACAATGCATAGGACTACCCCCCCCATTTCCAAATTTGGAATTTGGAATACTTTATTGATTTTTTAGTCCCTTTAATTGACATAGATACAAATACTCTACTAGGATGATGCACAAGAAAAGGTCAGGATAGCTCAGTTGGTAGAGCAGAGGACTGAAAATCCTCGTGTCACCAGTTCAAATCTGGTTCCTGGCACAGAAAAAAAAAGGATCTACCGAATAGGTATTGATACAAATACCTCGAGATAGGTTGGAATACATATTCGTTAATAATATAGATAGAGTATGATTTATTCATCTAAGTAGATAAATCTCTAAATAGAGGCACTTCTTTTTCTTTTTAGAAAAGGGTCAAAATCTCTGGTTCTTTTCTTTATGGTACAGAAGGAGGTGAGATTAGGTTCCCTTTTCTTCATTTTTGCATTTCTTAATTTAGTATTCCGCTATTCCGACGAATATTTATTTATTCTTGCTTATCTTATCTTACTTTCCTAGTTGTTC